ACCGATTGGGCGATTTCCCTTTGACGAAATTCAATACGTGAATAAAATAAGCAATGTTTTACAAAAAAATTCTTTTATTTCGTTTCAAAATTATCACAGGTATCAATTAATTCAGCAATTGGATTGTTGGAGTTCTCATATTATTAGTCTCGGGTTTCTATTTTTAACCATAGGTATTCTTTCGGGAGCAGTATGGGCTAATGAAGCGTGGGGGTCATATTGGAATTGGGACCCAAAAGAAACTTGGGCATTTATTACTTGGACAATATTCGCAATTTATTTACATACTAGAACAAATGAAAATTTGCAAGGCTCAAATTCTGCAATTGTGGCTTCTATGGGATTTTTTATAATTTGGATATGCTATTTTGGAGTAAACTTATTAGGAATAGGGCTACATAGTTATGGTTCATTCACATTACCATCTAATTGAGGAAAATACCTTACAAATACAATACATAGAAATTTTATAACAAAAGTTTTATGAGTTTTTGAGAACCATTTGAATCACTACTTTATTCAAATGGTTCTCAAAATTACAAAAGTATCTGATTACAATTAATTAAATTATTTCTTATTATATTATTCTTTGTTTTTTTTTTTTTATGTCTTATTGATGAAAACTAAAACTATCTATAAAAGTAATTAGATAGAATAGCTTCTACCTTGTCAATTGATAGTGAGAGAACGAAATCTGGATAAATACCAATACCTATTACGGGTAGAAAGATACAGATTGAAACAAATAGTTCTCGCGGTCCAGAATCCAAAAAACAAGAATTTAGAGAATAAAATTGCTTGTATCCATAGAAGATCTGACGTAACATAGATATTGAATAAATAGGAGTTAATATTATTCCAATTGCCGCTACAAAAATGATTAGTATTTTTGGCATTAAAAGATATTTTTGGCTCGTTATTAGTCCAAAAAAAACCACCAATTCTGCAACAAAACCACTCATTCCAGGCAATGCAAGTGAAGCCATCGAGAAGCTACTGAACATTGTAAATATTTTTGGCATTGGGATAGCTATTCCTCCCATTTCGTCGAGATAAACAAGACGTATTCTATCGTAACTAGTTCCTGCCAAGAAGAAAAGTGCAGCACCAATAAATCCATGAGAGATCATTTGTAAAATAGCCCCATTGAGTCCTGTATCAGTTATCGAACCAATTCCTATAATTATGAAACCCATATGAGATACGGAGGAATAGGCAATTCTCTTTTTTAGATTGCGCTGACCGGGAGATGTTGAAGCTGCATAGATTATTTGAATTGTGCCTACTATCATCAACCAAGGAGAAAATATAGAATGAGCATGGGGTAATAATTCCATATTGATCCGAACCAATCCATATGCTCCCATTTTTAATAAGATTCCGGCTAAAAGCATACATGTACTGTAATGTGCTTCTCCATGGGTATCTGGTAACCATGTATGTAGAGGTATAATCGGCAATTTGACAGCATAAGCAATAAGAAATCCAAAATAGAATATTATTTCCAATGCCGCAGGATATGATTGATTGGCTGATGTTTCAAAATTTAATGTCGGTTCATTGGAACCATATAAACCCATACCCAGAACTCCCATTAAGAGAAAAATAGAACCCCCTGCGGTGTACAAAATAAATTTTGTGGCTGAGTACAAACGGTTCTTCCCTCCCCACATAGATAGAAGTAGGTAGACAGGAATTAATTCTAATTCCCACATGATAAAAAAAAGTAAAAGATCCCGAGAAGAAAATGATCCTATTTGACCGCTATACATTGCTAACATGAGAAAATGGAACAATCTCGAATCTCGGGTAACCGGCCAGGCCGCTAAAGTAGCTAAGGTAGTGATGAATCCCGTGAGTAAAATGGGTCCGACGGAAAGTCCATCGATTCCTAGTCTCCAGTGAAAATCAAAAAAATTGATCCATTTATAATCCTGTTCTAATTGGATTAATGGATCGTCCAATTGGAAATGATAACAGAATAGATAGGCCGTTAGAAGTAGTTCTAAGAGGCATATACAAATAGTATACCATCGAATAACCTTATTTCCTCTATGAGGGAAAAAGAAAATGAAAGTACCCGCGAATATCGGCAAAACAACAATTATAGTTAACCAAGGAAAATCATTCGTGGTAAAGACAAGATACACTTTGACCAGAAAAACCCATGCTCGAAAGAAAAGAATTTCTCGAGTACGGGTTTTTGTCGGTAAAGAAAAAAAATGGATTCAAGTGGAATTTTATGGAACGTATCAATAAGCTAGACCCATACTACGAGTTGTTTCATGCCATAAATAAACCCGGACACTCAAGAAATCCGTTGGACAAGCGGATTCACACCTTTTACAACCTACGCAGTCTTCTGTTCTTGGAGCAGAAGCAATTTGCTTGGCTTTACATCCGTCCCAAGGTATCATTTCTAATACATCCGTGGGGCAGGCGCGTACACATTGGGTACACCCTATACATGTATCATAAATCTTTACTGAATGTGACATTGGATCTATATATTTTTTTAACACCATAAATTTTCGATCTAGTATAAAGTAGTAAATGCATTGCATTATATATTCTAGACACCAGACGAATCAATGATTTAGATTTACTAGAATCAATCTAGTTCTGGATCTGCTCATGAAAGAGTACTAAGATACTTTGATTTATCACGTTTTAGCAAACAGCACCATAGGCTTATGTCGCACATACCAATTTCAATTGGCGAATATTCTATATATATATATATTTTTATGTATACCACTATTTATTCAACAAATTCGATTGATTGATACGAATTGATTTTCTGTTACGATGAATTGATGAAACAATAGCTAATCCAATAGCTGCTTCAGCAGCTGCAATTGCTATAACAAAAATTGAGAAAACGTCTCCTTTTAATTGGCGATTATCAAAGAAATCAGAAAATGTTACGAAATTTATATTAACTGCATTCAGTATAAGCTCAAGACACATAAGCGCTCGAACCATATTTCGACTTGTAATCAATCCATAAATACCGATGGATAATAAAAAGGCACTCAAACCAAGTACATGTTCGAGCATCATTGACCAACTCCTCAGCAATCTCGATTCGTTTCAATATGAACAATAAATAGAATTTAAAGAAAAGTCCCTATTATTATAATTTTTTTTAGTACTGACGAGCCATAGCAATTGCACCTATCAAGGCAACTAAAAGAATTATCGAAATAAGTTCAAATGGAAGAAAAAAATCTGTTGATAAATGAATCCCAATTTGTTGACCATTATTTATCAAGTCCTGCTCTATAATCTGGTTTGATCTTGTAGTCCAAATAATCCCGTACCATGACGTATCTGGGATAGTAGTAATTAGTGAAACAAAAATACTTGTACAAACTAGTGAAGTGACTCCGTCTCCAACGGCCCAAAGATGGAAATCTGTGTAATATTCTGAACCATTCATAAACATCACAGCAAATACAATTAATACATTTATTGCCCCCACATAAATAAGGAGCTGTGCAGCAGCTACAAAGTGGGAGTTCGATGGAATATAGAATAAGGATGTACAAACAAGAACTAATCCCAATGAAAAAGCAGAAAAAATTGGATTGGTAAGTAATACCACTCCTAGACTCCCCACTATAAGACCCAATCCAAAAAAAACTAAAAGAAAATCGTGTATTGGTCCAGGTAAATCCATTCTATGTAAAATAAGAGATAAATTTTAAGTCGAAATTTTTCATAATCCTATTGACCAAACCAGGAAAAAAGAAGTTACCCTATTTTTTTTTTGATACGTTCCTAATTGAATTAAATCTAATGGGGTGTGGGTTGATATAGATACACTTATTAGTTATTAGTTGAATGATTGAATACCATTTCTCTATCCGAAAGTTTCATTCGAAATTAATCGATTTTTTTTATTATTAACTTTTATATATTTTTTTATTATTAACTTTTATATATATAGATATAGTATATCTATATATATAGTATATATGAATTCATTTTCAATCCAAAGGAATTCATTATTCTCAGCACTCCATAGTTGTTAAAATTTGAGTTATTGACCAAACAAGATGAAAGAAGCTGCGCTACTTTATATCAAAACTAAATCTTAGTATTAGTAATTGGTAATTGTTCTTGAATCAAGTTTACCCACGGCTTTTTTGGTTTGAGTCGAATTCATAATTGTTCTAATTGTGTAATCGCCGATTACCGACATTGGCAACCGACCCAAAGCAATTTGATTATAATTCAACTCATGACGATCATAAGTAGAAAGTTCGTATTCTTCAGTCATTGATAAACAATTCGTTGGACAATACTCAACGCAGTTACCACAAAAAATACAAATTCCGAAATCAATACTGTAATTAAGCAATCGTTTCTTTCGGATAGAAGTTTCCAATTTCCAATCAACAACGGGTAGATCTATAGGACATACCCGAACACATACTTCACAAGCAATGCATTTATCAAATTCAAAGTGGATTCGACCACGGAAACGTTCCGAGGTGATCAATTTTTCATAAGGATATTGAATAGTTACAGGTAAACGATTTGCATGGGATAAGGTAATCAGAAAACTTTGACCGATATACCTTGCAGCCCGTACTGTTTGTTGGCCATAATTCATAAACCCAGTTACCATGGGGAACATATCTTGAATATCTATGAATAATTTTATGTTTCTTTCTCTTGTTTGAGAGAAGTTATGAATATAGAATAGGCTGTGCCTTTACAGTGAAAAAAGTTGGGAAGAGGTTGTCAATAATAGATTACCTAAAGAAATAGGTAAAAGAAATTTCCACCCAAGATTTAATAGTTGGTCCATTCTCATTCTAGGTAAAGTCCATCTTGTTATGATAGGAATGAACAGGAACAAATAAGCTTTAGCTAATGTAATAAAGATACCAATGGTCATTCCAAAGACTCCACTCACTTCATTTATTCCGAAAAGCTCAGGACTTAATATGTACGGAATAGAGAGATTCCAGCCACCCAAGTAAAGAACTGTTACAAATAATGAAGAAACTAGTAGATTTAGATAGGAAGCAACATAAAATAAACCAAATTTGATACCTGAATATTCGGTTTGATAACCTGCTACTAATTCTTCCTCTGCTTCTGGTAAATCAAAAGGTAATCTCTCGCATTCTGCTAGGGAAGAAATTAAAAAAACAGTAAAACCTATAGGTTGGCGCCACAGATTCCAACCCCAAAAACCATATTTTGACTGCGCCTCAACTATATCAACTGTACTTGAACTGTTAGATAATCATAGTCGGCGATAACATCACTATTCCCAGCGCTATTGCAAAACCGTACATGAGACTTAAGCTTCATACGGCTCCTCGATGGCCACAACTAAATCTAAGGACTGGTTCAATATTATCTCAATATACTTTACTTAACTTGTAGGGTAGATAGAGATACATCGGAGAGTCCAAAATTAGACCAATGCAATTCTGTCTGCTATAATAAAACAAATGCTTCGGAATTGATCTCATTCTTTATAATTAATTACAATTTTTTGTTCAGTAATAACTTAATATTTCAATAAAATACTCGTTGTATGGCATTGTTTCAATAGAAATTTCGACTTATTTAGATTTCTTTTAATTATGACAAAAAATTTGGCATTCTATTATATTAAAATCATGATAAGAATTCTATCTGTTCTTTCTGGATAAAAAAATAAATAAAGGATTACTTCGTTCCTGATAGTAATTTGTTTAATCAGTGGGTAGGAGTATACTCTGGATCGGGATCGTGGTAAAGTACTACTTGATCATTTCTACTAACTTAAAGCCCCATTAGGATTCCCTTTATGCAGAAATATCCCTTTTGGATAATTTACTTACATTATCTCCATTACTAATCCTTTGTGTACCTTGGTATTCCTAACCGTCCACTCGTTTTTATTCGATCTCCGGTATGGTAATACATACAATAATAAAAACTCCATACAGTTTCTCTTTTGTACCCGCTTCAAACTATGATGACTAATCAACCAATCTTGCTTGGGGCAACCCGTTTATACTGTTTATATTTACGCCCGCTTAACTCTTGTACCTAGGTAATGAGACTCAATCTTTTTACTGCCAACTTCTAAGCTGTTTTCTTTCACTCATATAACTATCTGGTTTAGCTCATCGCCCCGAATGTTGAATAAAAAATGAAGCTATCTATTCAATACATTCCACTTTATTTTTTCCTAGAACGAAAATGTAAATAAATTAGGTCAAATAAAAAAAGTCCATGTTCTGACGAATCACACGTAGAGATATTGATAACACACATGGAGTTAATGGTATTTCATAACTAATTGATTGAGCAGCGGCTCGTAGACCACCTAAAAAGGAATATTTATTATTCGATCCATATCCTGACATAAGAAGCCCAATAGGAGCAATACTTGAAATGGCAATCCATAAGAAAACCCCTATATTGAGATCGGCTAAAATAAGGTGATAGCCAAAAGGAATTACTGAATAACTTAGTAAAATGGATATGACCGCTATAGATGGTCCGATACTGAATAAACCAATATCTCCTCTAGACGGGATAAGATCTTCTTTGAAAAGTAATTTGGTACCATCTGCTAGAGCTTGGAGAATTCCCAAAGGACCCGCGTATTCAGGTCCAATACGTTGTTGTATCCCTGCAGATATTTGTCTTTCTAACCACACAATTACTAGTACCCCTATTATGATTCCCGATACAGGAGTAAAAATAGGAACAAGTAACCATACGAGCCCATAAACCTCTTTTAAGGATAAGGATTCCGATCTGGAAAAAGAATTGATAGCTTGTACTTGTACTCTTGTCGTATCAATTATCATTTCAACGATCAACTTCTCCCATAATAATATCGATACTCCCTAGTATTGTCATAATATCAGCCAATTTCATTCTTTTAACTAGCTGAGGAAGAATTTGCAAATTGATAAAACCGGGTGGACGAATTTTCCATCTCCAGGGAAAAACACCCCGATCTCCTACCAGAAAAATTCCCAATTCCCCCTTCGGGGCTTCCACTCTTACATAAAGTTCTTGTTTAGATAATTCAAAAGTAGGCGCGGGTTTTTTACTAATGAATCGATAATCAAATTCATTCCATTCAGAATCCTTTGTTCTATCAAAGCGCCGTACCTCTAAATTCTCATAGGGCCCCCCTGGAATTCCTTCCAGAGCTTGTTGAATAATTTTTATGGATTCCGCCATTTCACTGATTCGGACTAAATAACGAGCTAATGAATCTCCTTCTTTTTGCCATTGTACTTCCCAATCAAATTCGTCGTAACACTCATAATGATCGACTTTACGAAGATCCCATTCAATTCCGGACGCTCGTAGCATGGGTCCTGATAAGCCCCAATTTATTGCCTCTCCTCCACCAATAATGCCCACTCCCTCAACTCGTTCCAAAAAAATGGGATTGCGCGTAATAAGCTTTTGATATTCAGTAATCCCTGTTAAAAAATAATCACAGAAATCAAAACATTTATCTATCCAGCCATAAGGTAGATCAGCAGCTACCCCCCCGATACGGAAATAATTATGCATCATTCGCATACCTGTCGCAGATTCGAATAGGTCGTATATCAATTCCCTCTCTCGGAAAATATAGAAGAAAGGCGTCTGAGCACCGATATCTGCCATAAAAGGGCCAAGCCATAACAAATGAGAAGCTATACGACTCAGCTCTAGCATAATTACTCTAATATAGCTCGCTCTTTTCGGTACTTGAATATTTCCCAACTGTTCTGGTCCATTTACCGTTATTGCCTCTGTAAACATAGTAGCTAAATAATCCCAGCGTGTTACATAAGGAAGATATTGTATTATTGTTCTATTTTCAGCAATTTTTTCCATCCCTCTGTGTAAATAACCCAATATGGGTTCACAGTCAATAACATCTTCCCCATCTAGAGTAACGATGAGTCGAAGAACACCATGCATTGATGGGTGGTGAGGCCCCATATTGACTATCATGAGGTCTTTTCTTGTAGTTGGTACAGTCATATATTTTTCTCCCATTCATTATTCCATGAAGTGCTGAAAACGAAATGAAGTTCATCAAATTATAATAATAAAAAATATAATAATATTTAAAATAGAAAATAATAAAAATATAATAAATCCAATAATTCAAAACTAATCTTCAAATTCACTTAATGAGTTTTTGGCTCCCGAATATCTAATTGACTGATTAATTCTTTATAACGTACTCTATTTTTCTTTGACAAATAAACCAGCAGCCGTTGACGTTTTCCCAGAATTTTCCGTAAACCTCTCTGAGATAAATAGTCTTTTCTGTGCAATTCTAAATGGGAAGTAAGTCTACGTATCTTATTGGTGAAACTTAATACTTGAAATTCAACAGACCCCTTATTTTCTTCTTGCGAAATAACTGAAATTAATAAATTTTTTACCATAAAAATAATTATTTTTCCCCTCTTTTTTTTTTTTTTACAGATATGGATTTTACTGATCAGTAATAATAATGCCAGTCATTCTAATTTCTTCAATAATCCGTATTTTTCTATATATTTCTTTTTTTATCAAAAAAAAAAATGCAATTAATCAATTTTCAATTTTATTCGGATATGGATACAAAAGGGCGGTACATTTATAACCCACAAAAGAGAAGAAAAGAATTTGGACTTTAAGAACTTAAAATAAGAAGATTATGACAACTCATTACTAGATAGAATTCTAAGCTAAGATAAAGTCATTCAATCAGTATCATGTATCAGAATGGAATATAACACAAGGCGTGTGTGTGTATATTTGTCTGTCTTCATCTGCCATACCGGATATGCCATTTGATCCATGGAAATGTATCATCAACGAATTATCAATCATGGATACATATGTATCCTTAACATACTGAAACGACTACCATTATTGGTATCAAACCAATAGCGATTCATACAAGCTAAATCTTCTAATCGATAATTGGGCCAAAGAAATAATTTTAACTTAAAAAATTGATTTGTATCGACAACAGGATACTTATCCTCATAAAAAAAATCACCAAAGTTCCTTGCACCGTTCCCATCGCAAAATACTTGGTTTTTATCCCTAACATTGATATTTCTCGAATTTAAACAAATTTGAATTCTCAATTCTCTACGACGTCTAGAAGATAAAATATTTTCAGGAATAATAAAATCATTAAGACCATTCTTATCAACATTTCTTTTTTTTTTATATCTTTGATTAGTTTGGTGCTGACTCTTATGCACCCGCGAAATAGCTATGGTTTGGTACATGATCCATTGTCCATCCCATTTTGTGGATAGCCGAGTTGGTTCAATAATCAATAGTCCGCCTTTTTCCAAATTGAAAAAAGTCAAAAACTCCGGTTTTCCAATCAGCAGTGGAACCAAATTCATTTCTTTTCTGTTAAGAAAGGCCATAGCGATTTCCTCTGGATCTCTCAATCTAAGGAGTAGCCAATATATTTTTAAATTATTGATTGCTGTTTGGCTCAAAGAAAGAGTCGTTTTCAATTGAAATTTTAAAAACAAATATCTTTTCAGGAAGAGTTTTAACATCAACCGGGAAATATATTTAGTTTCCTCGATGTATTTAAGAACGTCTGAGTCTGATTCCCACAAATCTTTTTCAACATAGTCTTCTAATGGATCATATCCAAGATATCCTGGGATCGGCTCTTGTTTTTTTTCTTGATTTAGATTTTCTAATTCAATTTGATTTAGATTCTCAAATTCAAGCCATTTTTTTAGCTTTTGGGTGATTGTTAGATTGTTTTCTTTTATATTCGAATTAAAAAGAAGTAAATTGATTGGTATGATCCACGGCTCGGTCTTATATACATCAAAAAATAACCAAAATTCTGGCAAAAACCAAGGTTCCCGATTCGAGATAGGCCCATTTAGTCTTTTTTCATTCATTCCCGTCCAGTCAAAAGATGTTTTTGTTTGATTAGTTGCTGGGGTGATTTGGTTATGAATTGTGAGATTAAAAAGATTATTATTATTATCAATTTGATCAATTATTTTATAATAATAATAACGAGTCTTAGTATTTTTTTTTATGCTGGTACTGACATTTGTCCATTCCTCAATATCACTCGCTTTTATAAGCCCAAAATTAAAAGCTCTCAAATCAAAATATTTCCTACCCGTATTTTGATTCCTATCAATAATAGAATCTTTTCGTAGATAATTACTAAGATCTATATCTGCTGGTAAATAATCAAATTCAGGATTATCTCTATTATAGAGGATCCCTTGGGCCGCGTTTATTTGTAATGGAAACCCATAAATATATGAACCCTTCTTATCTTCATATTCATAATTAATATATTTATTTGATAAAAGATCGTATTTGTAGCTTTTTATTAATTTCTTTTTTTGGCTCTGTAATGAATTCACTGCATAATTGTTTTGTTTCTCGTAATGAATTAATGGGTCTTTTTCATATGAATCAAAATTTGTTGAGTTTGTTTTTTTAACCCTAAAACTTGGATTGATTCCATTTCGCCATTTTTGTGGTAGTAATCTAGACCATATAGTCTCAGATAAGTCGTATTGATAGTGATCATTACCCATTAACCAGCCTTTCCATTCATTCATTCCAAAACTGTGAAATTTCTTATGCCTTGATTCGTAATAAAATATTCCTTGTGTTCCAATAGAATATTTTATTCTATCTTTAATAAAAGGAATTGTTTTCTGATATTGAAATACGGATTTCAAGTGAGACTTGTTGATAATTTGAGTTTGTGATAATTTGTAAAATACATATGCCTGTGACAAAGAAAAGAGGTCACAAAAAATCTCTGAATTCTTATTAAAAATAAACTTTCTTTTACCTTTAGTCGAAAAAAAATGAATTATTATTTTTTTTTTTTCCTCCATTTTTTTTTTATTTGTTTCATTATTGGAACTGTATTTTTCAGTAATTTGTTTTTTTGATTTAAGTAAAATTTCTACATCGATTCTGGGAATATTCATAATGATACGTAAAAAGATATTAAAGATACCTATGTATATCCTTTCAATAAAAACGTTTCTAAAATAGTCACACTTACGTATTGGTAGGGCACTTCTCCGTTTTAATATCTGCCAAATCTTTTTCGGCGATTCGAATCGTTTATTATCACAACCTGTTTCGTTAGGGCTTATGTTTATATCCGTAGTTATAAATATTTTTTTCTTGTCTTTTGCTATTTTTTCTATTTTATTTCTGATTGTACTTGTCTTATCAAACAGATCCTTGATCTTTTTTTCTGTCGGTGAAAAATTTGTCCAATCCATAGATCTAATTCGAATGGGCGATTCATGAATCATCTGATTACTTATTATCAAATTATTTTTATTTGATTCATATACTTCCTTTAATCCAAATAATGGTATTACTTTTACAAACTCTTTCATTAGTCTTTTTAGAAATCCAACTGTTTTTATTTTCATAACCCATTTTGTTTTTTCATTTAATCCCTTTAGAAACTCTTTTGTTCTTTCTTTTATAATTTCTTGTTCTTGAGCTGAAAAACTTTTATTTTTCCTCTTTTTAAGTTTTTTTTGAAGGTGTTTCCAAATGGGTTTAAAAAAGGAAGGTCGTCTTCGGCCAGAACCAAAGGGGTGGTAAGCCTCCTTTCCAAAAACTGTTAAAAAATAAAATTTCGGTGTTAAATCTTTATGTCTATGATGGGATTTTAGTTTAGATCTGTGCCACGGTTTCAGATAAAAAGGACATAGGATCTTTATATTAATACCTTCGAATAACCAATTTCGAGGAAATTCCCATTCTGCTAATTGAACACCCCTATAGGTGCAGTTAAAATGTCTTTCTCTTTTCCACTCTTTAAAATCCTTGTACCACTCGGGGGATTGAAATAATAGTATACGCCCAATATTTTTGGCTATTATCAACAAAGGCAATACTATATATTTTCTAAGAATTGATTGAGTTACTAATAAAGAACCCCTTATTATATAACCATGTCGAGTATTTTCCCACTGTCTTTTTATGTCCTTACGGCATTGATTCTTTCTAGTTTGATCCATATATATATTCATCCTTTCTATCACCCCTTTCTCGCCATAATCGTAAATCTTTAATTCCGCGCCCTTGCTCCTAAAAATACTCCTAAAAATCTTCAATATTTTGGACAAAAAAGTCTCTCTTCTGCCCAAAAAAAGAGGGGAATCCGCAGTTTGGGACGTTTTCCAAACAGGTATTTTACGTCTTTGAGCACGCATGGATCCTTTGATTATATTGTGACGAAAATCCACTTCTTCAGGATAATATACAACAACCAAATCATCTAGATCTGGATTAAGGAAAGTAGTCTTACTTTCTCTATTCATCTCCTTAACATTACACAGTTCTATACCTTGCATTTTTCTTGGACGAACACAAAATTCGTCGATGAACTCGTCTTCATCGCCTGCCAGTTCGTCCAAAGGGCTAAATAATTTGTGTGACCATCGAGGGACCTCTTTATTTATTTCTTTTCTTTTACCTGCGAATAA